TTTTTTTATTTTAATTGTAAAATGAATGGAATGGGACAAAAAAAGGGGGTCTAATTTTTCTGCTTAAATTTAGGCTTAAAGGTGATTTTTCACTAAATGAAGGTTAGGCCCCAGTCTAAATAATAAATCAATAAAATGACAAAAAATGACATAAAAATCGGCTAAAATTTGGATTATATATTAAATGCTTAATGGAATATAAGAACGTATGTACTAATAAGACCTATTGGTTCTCTTGAAGCTTGCGAAAGACCGCCAAGATCCAAGAGGATATTGCCCAGCTTGGTAAATAAAGAATGTTGGGAAATACCCTCTGGGAGCGCTAATACGAACATATTTAAACCCTAAGATTGACCTATTTACTTGTAAGTACTTATTATAAAGATTATTGATAAAATATTTATATAAGTCCATTTTTTTACTGGGTAAAAAAAAAAAAATGGACCCTCTAAACTATTATATCCGGAGAGGAGAGGGGGAGGAGAGGAGAGGAGAGGGGGAGAGTTGTACAAATTATTATTCAGTAAGTAAGATGCTCTATGAAGTAAAGTTTGTACCGTTTCTTATAATGTATAAATAAAGTTTTATTCTTGCTTGTGGTAATCTTTAATAAAAGATATATGTGAGTTTAGCTTGCAATTAAGTTAAAAACTTATTGTTTAATTTGCAGTATAAAATCTTATTAATTAAGGAGTCTTAGATATAGTTATTATTATAAGGCTGGCTAATTTCGTGCCAGCAGCTGCGGTTATACGATTGGTCTAAGATTACTTTATTGGGAATAGTTAATTATTAGATTATTTTAAAGAGTAATTATATTAAGGTGAAATTGATATATTATTATGAATTATAAGTTAAATGAGACTAATAAATTTATGYATAAAACTAGGATTAGATACCCTATTATTATAAATATAAGTTAAAAGACTGGAGTAGTAATTGTTAAGCTCTTGAAACTCAAAGAATTTGGCGGTATTTTATTCTAAATAGAGGAATCTGTTGCGTAAACGATATCACACGATAAGTGTACTTAAATTAAAGGTATGTATACCGCCGTTATCAGAGGATCTTAATAGAGTTATTCTCATTAATTTAAACTAAGAAGTATTTCAGGTCAAGGTGCAGCTTATATTTAAGTGATTAATGGATTACAATTTATTTATAAAGAATGGATATTGGAGTGGAACCCTAATTGAAGGTGGATTTATAAGTAAATAAATTATTATAAGGAAATTTATTGAAAATAGCACTAGGATATGTACACATCGCCCGTCACTCTCGTTGTTTAAAATGAGATAAGTCGTAACAAAGTAGAGGTACTGGAAAGTGTCTCTAGAAGGTCAAAAGAGAGCTTGAGTAAGCATTTCATTTACACTGAAGAGATATTATAATATAATTCTTTTGAAGGATGTTTCTTATATGTAAGTAAGTTACTAGATTGTTAATAAAAGTGATTTTAAGTAAGTGATTTTAGTATATAATTAGAATAAATAGACTTGATTATAGAGTATAGTACTGTAAAGGAATGATTAAGGAAAAGTGATTTATAGGAAAGAATAAGTTAAGTTAGTACCTTTTGTATCAGGGTTTATTAAGATTTAACCTTTAATTAGTGTATCCCGAATTTAATAGGGTTATTCTTTTATAATAGTTGATGTTGAATAATCATTATTAATATAAGAATAGTAATGAAATGTTAATCGATTTTAAAGATATCTGGTTTCTTAAGAGCTTAATTTAATTAAGGTTATATTTAAGTTAAAATAGCATTGAATTTATTATAATAAATATAAACAAAGATTGTAAGGGATAAGCTTTTCAATCATCAATATAAGGGAAATTTCATTAATTTTATAAGCTTAAAATTAGCTATTAATAGGAGTGTGTAAAGATAAATTAGTGTGTGTAGACAATTTTCTTAGAGTTTGATTACTTATTGAGACTATTACTTTAATTATGAAGTAATGAGATAATGATAAAATTAGTATAAGGTTATTTAAAGTGTTTTATTTAGTAAAATAGTGATTAAAGAATTAGGCAAATTTTACCTTCACCTGTTTAACAAAAACATGGCCTTTTGAATGAATAGAAGGTCCAACCTGCTCACTGATAGTTTAAAGAGCCGCGGTATTTTGACCGTGCAAAGGTAGCATAATCATTAGTCTTTTAATTGGGGAATAGTATGAAAGGTTAGATGAGGGGTAGACTGTTTCAATCATTATAATAGAATTTTATCTTTAAGTGAAAAAGCTTAAATGTTATTTTAGGACGAGAAGACCCTATAGAGTTTTATGTTTGTTAATTTATTATAATTTTAAGTTAAATATAAATAGATAAATTATATAACAATTCATTGGGGTGATGGTAAAGATAGATAAACCTTTAATTTTAAATTACATAAGTTAATGAATATTATATTGATCCATGTTTAATGAGTATAAGAAAGAATTACCTTAGGGATAACAGCGTAATCATTTTTGAGAGTTCAAATCAACAAAATGGGTTGCGACCTCGATGTTGGATTAAGATAAGGCTAAGGAGCAGGAGTTTTAGCTTTAGGTCTGTTCGACCTTGATATCTTACATGATCTGAGTTCAGACCGGCGTGAGCCAGGTCGGTTTCTATCCAAAATTCTTTAATTTAGTTTAGTACGAAAGGACCAATTAAGTAAGTTAAACTTTTTTTTAAAGGATAATTTTAATACATCTACTTTGGCAGAATAGTGCCTTGGATTTAGAATTCAAATATGTAATAAGATTACAAGTAGAATTGACTTTAAATGAAATTCTTTTACATTTTGTAGGTGGACTATTAATAGTTATTTGTGTCTTAGTTAGAATTGCTTTCTTAACTCTACTTGAACGTAAAGTATTAGGTTATATTCAAATTCGAAAGGGACCTAATAAAGTAGGGTATATAGGGTTGATTCAACCTTTTTCTGATGCTATTAAACTTTTTACTAAGGAACAGACAATACCAACAGTATCTAATTATTATTTATATTTAATTAGCCCAGTTATAGGTCTTTTATTAGCTTTATTAATTTGAAGAGTTTTCCCTTATTGAAGATATATATGTTCTTTTAACTATGGAATTATATTCTTCTTATGTGTAAGAAGAATAGGGGTTTATTCAATTATGATTGCGGGTTGAGCTTCTAATTCTAATTATGCATTATTAGGCTCACTTCGAGCTGTGGCTCAGACAATTTCCTATGAAGTTAGAATAGCTTTACTTGTGTTTTCGTTACTTGTTGTTGTACAGAGATTAAGCCTAATAAGACTAATTGAACATCAGGAATTTATTTGGTTTATTTTCTTGTTTCCAGGGTTATTTATAATATGATTTGCTAGATGTTTAGCAGAAACTAATCGAACTCCCTTTGATTTCGCAGAGGGAGAATCAGAGCTGGTATCAGGGTTTAATGTAGAATATAGAAGAGGGGGATTTGCTTTAATCTTTTTAGCTGAGTATGGTATAATTTTGTTCATAAGAATACTAATAGTTGTATTATTCCTTGGTTGTGATACTTACTCTTTCTTTTTTTTCTTAAGGATGAGATTGTTGGCTTTTTCATTTATTTGAGCTCGTGGGACTCTTCCTCGCTATCGATATGATAAATTAATAAGACTAGCTTGAAGGTCTTTTTTACCAGTGGCTTTAAATATAATTATTTTTTTTGGCGGATTATCTTTAATTATTTAGTGAACTCTGTTGAGTAAAGCTAGTAGATAAATTTAATATCTTTCTTATATTTTCAAAATATAATGCTTAAAGCTTACTAACTATTTAACTAACTGATCCCACATAGAGGAAATTAAGGGATTAACTAAGTAAATTAAAAAGTAAATTACAGTTAAAATTTGGCCTGTTAAAATATAAGGGTCTTCAACAGGGCGTTGCCCAATCCAGGTTAGAAGGATTATTGTAACTAAAAGAATTCATATAAATGTCTGGTTAATAGGATAAAATTGAACTCCTTGGAATTTTCTTACATTATAAAATGGTATAATTATTAAAATAGCGATTGAAACTACCAATGCAATAACTCCTCCCAATTTATTGGGAATGGAACGGAGGATTGCATATGCAAATAGGAAGTATCATTCAGGTTGAATATGAACTGGGGTAACTAAAGGGTTTGCTGGAGTAAAGTTATCTGGGTCTCCTAGATAGTAGGGTGCTAATAATGATAATGAAATTAAAGTTATAATTATGATAATAAAGGTAATTGAGTCTTTAAAAGTGAAGTAGGGATGGAAAGGAATTTTATCAATGTTTCTATTTAGTCCTAATGGGTTATTTGAACCAGTTTGATGAAGAAAGAATAAGTGAATGATAGTTAAGGCTAAAATAATAAAAGGTAAAAGAAAATGTAAAGTGAAAAATCGCGTTAAAGTAGCATTATCAACAGCAAATCCCCCTCAAATTCATTGAACTAAAGTTGATCCTAAGTATGGAATAGCTGAAAGTAAATTTGTAATAACAGTAGCCCCTCAAAATGATATCTGCCCTCAGGGGAGGACATATCCCAAGAAGGCTGTAGCTATAACTACAAATAGAATAATAACACCAATTATCCATGTATATATATATTTATAAGATCCATAATATAAACCTCGTCCTACGTGTAGGTAAAGACAAATAAAGAAAAATGAGGCTCCATTAGCATGAACAGTTCGTAATAGTCAACCATTGTTTACATCACGACAAATATGAACAACACTAGAAAATGCTATATTAATGTCAGCAGTATAATGTATAGCTAGGAAAATTCCTGTTAAGATTTGAATTATTAAACAAAGCCCAAGAAGGGACCCAAAATTCCATCAAAAAGAGATATTAATAGGAGCAGGTAAATCAACTAATGAGTTATTAATAATTTTTAGTAAAGGGTGTTTAAGGCGGATAGGTTTATTCATTAAAATTTAGCTCGAAGAGGACCTTGTTGATTATTAATAATTACTGCTACAGCCAATAAGGCGAGGAAGAGGTAAATAACTAGTAGAATAGTAATTGAATTAGAGGGGGCATTATATAGTATTGAAATAGATAAATTAATTGGGAATATTTCTTTAAAATAATTATTGGATATTATTCTGTAGTCTCTAAGTAAATTAAAGCTTTCTCCCAATAACAAGTCATTTAAAAGAACTAATAAAGGAGTAATAAATAGGAGAAGTCTAGTAATAGAAATTATTATAAGGGAGTTTAAGTTTAGTATAATATTAGATGATATTCTTGTTATATATATAAATAATACTAGTAATCCACCTACAAAAACAATAAAAATAATGTAAGAATATCAGAATCTTGGTATTATTAAGCCTGTTAATGTTGCAGTGAACAAAGTGTTAATAAGTAGTATAATTCCCTTTGATAGGGGTTGTGTAACAAGTATAAATACTATAGCTGAGGTTACTATTAAGATTATTAGTATATATTGAAGGATACAGAGGATAGTTTAAGCAGAATATTAATTTTGGGGATTAAAGATATAGGATTTTCTATTCCTCTGAAGTTTTAAAAGAATTCTCTTATTTTTGGTTTACAAGACCAATATTTTTAATTAAATTATTAAAACTATTTAATGTTAACGTCTCATCTTGTTTTATTGTGTATTTTAAGTATGTTTGTTGTTGGTCTTTTTAGTTTTTGTTCCAAGATGAGAAATTTACTAATTATATTAATAAGTTTGGAATACTTGGTTTTAAGACTCTTTCTCTTGATTATAGTGTATTTAAATACAACAAGTTATAGAAGATTTTTCTTGATTGTTTTTCTTGTATTTTCTGTATGTGAAGGGGCTATTGGCTTAAGAATTGTAGTTAGAATGGTTCGAGCATACGGAAATGACTTATTGAGATCTCTTAATAGATTAAATTTATGATAGGTGTTATAATGAGTATTTTGTTTATGATTCCTTTATGTTTTATAAATAACCTATGGTGAATGGTTCAAAACTGTTTTTTCTTAAGAATTATCCTTATGAGATTGAGAGTGAGTATTATAGAGGGTATAAGATCTTTAACCAGTTTATTTGGTATTGACTGTGTAAGTTATTGATTGGTTATTCTTAGCTTATGAATTAGAGGATTAATGATAATAGCAAGTGAAAGAGTTAAACGGTATAACCTTAATGAGGTCTTATTTATATTAATAATTATTTCTTTAATGGGATTTTTATTCTTTTCTTTTACATCCTTAAATCTTATTATGTTTTATGTAGCTTTTGAAGCTAGATTAATCCCAACATTGTTTCTTATTTTAGGTTGAGGGTATCAACCTGAACGAGTTCAAGCAGGAATTTATTTAATGTTTTATACTTTAGTTGCATCTTTACCTTTATTGGTGTGTTTAGTTAAATTAAGAATTAAAAGAAGAGGAATAATCTTTATAATAGATAAGCAGGAATTTAATTATGTTATTATTATTAGTTTTATCTTGGCTTTTTTAGTTAAATCTCCTATATATTTAGTTCATTTATGATTACCTAAAGCTCATGTTGAGGCCCCAATTGCTGGTTCAATAATTTTAGCAGGAGTTTTACTTAAATTGGGAGGTTATGGATTAATCCGAATTAGAAAGGGAATAATTAACAACAACTTATTTATACTAATTATTGTAGTTAGTCTATTAGGAGGAATAGTAGTTAGACTAATATGTATACGTCAAGTTGATAAAAAGTCTTTAATTGCTTATTCATCTGTAGCACATATAAGCTTAGTAATTGGGGGTATTCTTACTATAAGTCATTGAGGGGTAATAGGGGGATTAGTACTAATAATTGGGCATGGACTTTGTTCATCAGGGCTTTTTTGTTTAGCAAATATTAGCTATGAACGAGTTGGATCACGAAGTATCTTAATTAATAAGGGAATAATTAACTTATTACCTTCAATAAGAATATGGTGATTTTTATTAAGATCTTCAAATATAGCGGCTCCTCCTTCATTAAATTTAATAGGAGAAATTATACTATTGAATAGATTGGTCGGTTGATCACTAAATTTAATACTTGTATTAATACTTTTATCCTTTTTTAGAGCTTTGTATTGCTTGTATTTATTTTCTATTACTCAACATGGAAGGAATTATTCAGGGGGAATTGTCCATTCCATAGGATTAATTCGAGAATTTCATCTTTCAAGAATACACTGATTACCTTTAAATTTATTATTTATGATTGGTGGGGATTTTATAGTAACCTAACTTGAATAGTTTAATAAAAATAATACTTTGTGGTGGTATTGATGTGAGCTTCACTTTAAGTCATTTTTATAAAGAATCTTTGTATTTGCTATATTTCTTCTTTTATATTAATAGGATTTAGTCTTATGTGTGTAGTTATTGGTTCTTACTATATTTGTTTTGATAAAGTGACTATTATTGAATGAGAAATCTTTAGTTTTGTAGGGACAGAGGTAGTTGGTACTCTATTATTTGATTGAATATCCCTTTATTTTTTAGGATTGGTTAGTTTAATCTCTTCATTAGTGATTTTGTATAGTGCAGGTTACATAGAAAATGAAGTTAATTTAAATCGGTTTATTATACTGGTGTTGTTATTTGTGTTTTCTATGTGAGCTTTAATTATTAGCCCAAATCTCATTATAATCCTTTTAGGATGAGATGGATTAGGGCTTGTTTCCTACTGTTTGGTTATTTACTATCAAAATGTTAAATCTTACAATGCGGGAATATTAACCGCCCTATCAAATCGAATTGGGGATGTGGCTTTATTGATGGCAATTACTTGAATGTTAAATTATGGTAGATGAAACTTTGTGTACTATTTTGATTACTGTGGAAGTGATTATAGAATAATAGTAGTTATAATTATAGTACTTTTAGCTGGGATGACCAAAAGAGCTCAAATCCCCTTTTCTTCTTGGCTTCCGGCTGCTATAGCAGCTCCTACTCCGGTATCTGCATTAGTTCACTCTTCTACCCTAGTTACTGCTGGAGTGTATCTTCTGATTCGATTTAATAAGCTCTTACTTGTAAGAGGATTATCTAAGTTTATGCTTTTAATTGGGAGCTTAACAATACTTATAGCGGGGTTAGGGGCTATACAGGAGTTTGACTTAAAAAGGATTATTGCGTTATCAACTTTAAGACAATTAGGATTAATAATAGGGATTTTAAGACTAGGTGGGTGAATATTGGCATTTTTCCATCTTTTAACTCATGCTTTATTTAAGGCATTATTGTTTATATGTGCTGGTTCAATTATTCATAGAGTAAAAGATACCCAAGATATTCGATTTTTAGGTAGTATAGTACAAGGCATACCTTTTACTTGTGTTGCTATAAATGTAGCAAATTTAAGATTATGTGGAGTGCCCTTTCTTTCTGGGTTTTATTCAAAGGACTTAATCCTAGAGAGATTAAGTATAGGAGTAGTCAATAAATTTATTTATTTGATCTTTTTTATTGCAACAGGATTAACTATAATATATACTTTTCGTTTAACAGGGTATTTAATGGGATTTAAATACTCTTTTAATAGTCTATCTAGACTCCATGATAGCAATAGATCTATGGTAGTTGGGATTATTCTACTTTTAGTAGTGGCAGTGGTTGGAGGTTGTAGTCTTAGATGATTAATTTTCCCTTCTCCTTTGGTTATTATTTTGCCTTCGTGGATAAAATTATTAACTTTAATAGTTACATTAGTAGGAGGATGACTAAGCTATTTGATTATAAAATTTGATTTAATAGAAAATGCGTTTAAAGGCTATAAGATAAAGAGATTCATTGGGTCAATATGGTTTATACCAATAATTTCTACTAAATGAATTAGTTTTATACCATTAAAGTTAGGCTTAAAGTACCTTCAATTAGTAGATTTAGGGTGAAATGAAGCAATTGGGAGTCAAGGTGTTTACAACCAGCTTACTAAACAAACATCAAGTCTGCAGAGTATAAGCCTTTATGGGAACTTTAAGAGATATTTGTTGTTATTTTTCTTATGAGTTTTAACTATAATATTGATTATCTTTACGTTAAATTAAATTCTTATAGCTTATGATAAAGCATAACATTGAAGATGTTAAGTAGGTCTTAGACCTAAGAATGGGGCTTAAAGATGAATAACATCAATCTTTACAATGAAAATGTAATGTTTACTAATAAACTGTTTAAACTCTTAAAGAATGTTAACAAATTTAATTGCTATAGTAAAAGTTAGCAGCTTTTAATCATACATTCTAATTGGAACAATTGTTCAATGATATTATTAACAGTAATAAGCCTCTTTTTGGCTTCAATTAAGATAAGGGTTGGTTAACCTAAGTTCAGGTCGAAACTGAATACAATAAATCGTTTCATATCTTCATTTAAGACTAACTGTTTTCCAGTACCTTTTGAATGCAACCCAAATATTATTATTAACTATAGTCCTTTTCTACTCCTTTCATGAAAGGGATCCTTCCTTTCATTCGTAGAATAACCCAATTAGTAAGATGATGATAAAGAAAAAGGCTGTAAAAGATCAAGTTAAAGGATTTGATGAATTAAATGTAACAAGGAATGGTACAAGTAAAGCAATTTCTACATCAAAAATTAAGAAGATAACTGCGATTAAGAAGAATCGAATAGAGAAAGGAGTCCGAGCTGATGACTTAGGGTCAAATCCGCATTCAAATGGGGTTATCTTTTCTCGCTCAAATGTTGTTTTTTTTGAGATAATTGAGCATAGTAATATTATAATGGCTGCTAGTATGAAAGATAAAGTGAAAAGGTTTATGATCAATTTAATTACCCTTTTTAACTAATTAAACCTTTTGATTGGAAGTCAAATATACTATTATACTAAAAGGGTTAATTTCCTCATCAGTAGATTGATAAATAAAGGAATAATCATACTACATCAACGAAATGTCAATATCAGGCAGCGGCTTCAAATCCAAAGTGGTGAATTCTTGAGAAATGATTTAGTAAGTGTCGTATTAAACAAACTATAAGGAAAGATGATCCAATAATAACGTGTAGACCATGGAACCCTGTTGCTATAAAGAAGGTTGATCCATATACTGCATCTGCAATAGTAAAAGGAGCTTCAATATATTCGTAAGCTTGAAGAATAGTGAAGTAGACACCTAGAATAATAGTTAAAGATAATCCTTGAGAACATTGAGTATGGTTATTCTCTATAATACTATGATGGGCTCATGTAATGGTTACTCCTGAGGCTAAAAGAATAGCTGTATTAAGAAGAGGAATTTGTATTGGGTTGAAAGGGGAAATCCCTAAAGGAGGTCAGTTAGTTCCAATTTCTACTGTAGGGGAAAGGCTTCTATGGAAAAAAGCCCAAAAAAAGGAAATAAAGAAGAATACTTCAGAAATAATAAACAGGATTATACCTCATCGTAAACCTAAGGTAACTTTAGACGTATGTAGACCTTGAAAGGTCCCTTCTCGAGCAACATCTCGTCATCATTGAATTATTGTTAGTAAAGTGATTATGAATCCAATTATAAGGAGATTTATGTTGAATGTATGAAATCATTTTGTTAGTCCTGATGTTAATACAAGGGCTCCAATAGCTCCAGTTAAAGGTCAAGGTCTGTAATCTACTAAGTGAAAAGGATGATTAGTATGAGTTGTTAACATTAAATTTTTAGTATACTTCTCTTGAGTATAGTGTTGATAATACTGTAAAGACATAAGACTGAATAATAGCAACAGCTGTTTCTAGTATTAATAGGGCTAATTGAGCTAAAAGGAGAAATTGAACTGAAATGATTATTAATGATGGTCCAGTATTCCCTAATAATGTTAAAAGAAGATGTCCCGCGATTATATTAGCTGCTAATCGGACAGCTAAAGTTCCAGGTCGGATAATGTTACTAATAGTTTCAATACATACTATAAAAGGTATTAGAACTGAAGGGGTTCCTTGAGGTACTAGGTGAGCGAATATGTGTTTAGTATGATTAATTCAACCAAATAGTATAAATCTTAGTCAAAGTGGTAAGGCTAAGGAGAATGTTATTGATATATGGCTTGAACTAGTGAAAATATAAGGGAATAACCCTAGAAGATTATTAAACATGATTAGAGAAAATAGTGCAATAAAGATAAGAGTAGTACCTAAATGACCTTTAGGCCCAATTAGTACTTTAAATTCCTTAAAAAGAGTTGATGTAATTAAACTCCAAATTAAGTTAAATCGTGATGGGATAAATCAATAACAAATGGGTAAACATAATAATCCAATGATTGAACTAATTCAATTTAATGATAGTGATAAAATAGAGGTTGATGGGTCAAATGATGAGAAAAGATTCACTATCATGATCAATCTAATGAGTTATTAGTATAGGATTTTCCCTTTTCAATAGAGGGGGATGTTAAAGGGAAAAAGCTATAGTAGTTTATAATTGCAAAGGTTACTAGAATTAGTGAAAATCATATAAATAAGGTTAATCATATTATAGGGGCTATTTGAGGAATAAAGGAATATTGATGAATCAATTATTTTAGCTTGACAAACTAATATTATATATTAATTAATTCCTTCATTAGAAGTAGTTGTTAATCTACTATTAGATGGTTTAAGAGACCATTACTTACTTTCAGCCATCTAATGATTGATTTAAAATTCAGTTAATGAAGGTTTTTGGGGAAATGCTTTCAATTACAATTGGTATAAATCTGTGATTAGCTCCACAGATTTCTGAACATTGACCATAAAAGATTCCAGGTCGACTAATAAAGAATCCTGTCTGATTTAGTCGACCTGGAGTAGCATCAATCTTTACACCTAAAGAGGGAATAGTCCAAGAGTGGAGCACATCAGCAGCTGTGACAAGCAAACGTACTTGGGTTTTGTAGGGTAGAACTGTACGATTGTCAACATCTAATAAGCGAAATTCATTAGTAGAAAGATCATTAGTAGGTTTTATGTATGAATCGAATTCAATTTGGTTGAAATCTGAGTATTCATATCTTCAATATCACTGATGTCCAATAGTTTTTAATGTCAATATAGGATTAACTGTTTCGTCAATTAAGTATAAAATTCGAAGAGAGGGAAGTGCAATAAAGATTAAAGTGATTGCTGGGAGGATTGTTCAAATTACTTCAATAGTTTGACCATGAAGGAGAAATCGATTAATTCATGTATTAAAGAATAAGGATATTATAAGGTAACCTACTATTACAGTAATAATAAGAAGGATTATTAAGGTGTGATCATGAAAAAATGATAATTGTTCTATTAAGGGTGAAGAAGCATCTTGTAGGTTTAAATTTGATCATGTTGCCATTTTTTCTAATAAAAGAAAAATCTTTATTTGTAGAGCTTAAATCTACTGCACTATTCTGCCATATTAGACATTAATTAGTTAATAAAGGTAATTCTGAGAATGAATGTTCAGCAGGAGGTGTTGCTTGAAATCATTCAATAGAAGAGGGTAGATTTAATGAATATAGAATGTCTCGGTTTATAATAAAGCTTTCTCACAGGATTAAGATAAATAGAATAATACCAATGAATGAGATTAATGAACCCAATGAAGAGATAATATTTCATGATAAGAATGCATCAGGATAATCTGAGTATCGACGTGGTATACCGGCTAAGCCAAGGAAGTGTTGAGGAAAGAAAGTTATRTTTACTCCTACAAATATAATAGTGAATTGAATTCGAAGGGCCTTATCGTTTAAAGATAACCCTGTAAATAAGGGAAATCATTGAATAAAACCTCCTATAATAGCGAAAACAGCCCCTATTGATAAAACATAATGGAAATGGGCAACTACATAATAAGTATCATGAAGGACAATATCAATAGAAGAATTAGCAAGAATTACTCCAGTTAATCCTCCTATAGTAAATAGAAATACAAATCCTATTGATCATAAGATTGAAGGAGAATAATTAAGTTTAGTTCCATGTAAAGTTGCCAATCAACTAAAAATCTTAATTCCTGTTGGCACAGCAATAATTATAGTTGCTGAGGTAAAGTAAGCCCGTGTATCAACATCTATTCCAACTGTGAATATGTGGTGAGCTCAAACTACAAATCCTAGTAAACCAATAGCGAGTATAGCATAGATTATTCCTAGTGTACCGAATGCTTCATTTTTTCCACTTTCTTGGCTAATGATATGTGAGATTATTCCAAATCCTGGGAGAATGAGAATGTATACTTCAGGGTGACCAAAGAATCAAAATAGATGTTGGTAAAGGATTGGGTCCCCCCCTCCCGCGGGGTCAAAGAATGATGTATTTAGGTTTCGATCTGTTAATAATATAGTAATGGCCCCTGCGAGAACGGGTAGAGAAAGTAGTAGAAGTAAAGCTGTAATTGCTACTGATCAAACAAATAAAGGGGTTTGATCTAATGATATTTGAGGAGTACGTATATTAATAGTTGTAGTAATAAAATTAACTGCACCCAGAATAGAAGAAACCCCCGCTAAGTGAAGGGAGAAAATAGCTAAATCAACAGCTGCCCCTCTGTGAGCAATACCTCTAGCTAAAGGGGGATATACTGTTCAYCCTGTTCCTGCCCCATTTTCTATCATGGATCTTGAAATAAGTAAAGTTAATGAAGGAGGTAAAAGCCAAAATCTTATATTATTTATACGGGGAAAAGCTATATCAGGAGCTCCAATTATCAGGGGGACAAGTCAATTCCCAAATCCTCCAATTATAATAGGTATAACTATAAAGAAAATTATAACAAATGCATGTGCTGTTACAATAACRTTATAGATTTGGTCRTCTCCAATAAAGTATCCTGGGTGACCTAATTCTGTTCGAATAATTATACTTATAGATGTTCCGACTATTCCTGCTCATGCTCCAAAAATAAAGTATAAAGTTCCAATGTCCTTATGATTTGTAGAAAATAACCATTTTTGCGGTATTAAGATAGGGTGGCTGATAAAAGTAATAGACTGTAAATCTATAAATGGGGTTTCCCCCTCCTATTAGGCTTTATATTCATTTGGTGATTTTAGATTGCAAATCTAAAGGGATAAGGTATCTTATTAAAGTCTAAACAATTTAGTTTAATTTCAGCTTTGAAGGCTAATAGTTTAATTAACTTAAGACCTTATAAATATAAATAGATTCTTCATCTAGTTAATGATAGTCCTATAATTGATATAGTTAAGGTGAAATATACTGTTAAAGATATCTCTCATTTTGAATGGAGAGGTGTAGCAGGGTTTCTAGCTATTATAAATGAAGATGTACTAGATCTAATCAAGAAGGATGAAAAAGCCAATCGTAAGTAAAAGAAAACTGTAATGATTGATATAATTAGCATAACCATGCTTAGAATTATTAAGTTGAGTTGGAGTATTGATTGTAGAATTATTCATTTAGGGAAAAAGCCTATAAAAGGGGGGAGACCCCCTAATGATAGTAGGTTAATTATAATGAGCAACTTAACTAAATTATAATGAGCCCCATAATTGAAAAGTTGACTGATTATGTTTAAGTTAAAAAAATAAAAGCTTCAAATTAAGATAAGGTTAATGATTGAATAAATTATGAAGTAAATTATTCATAAGGAGTCTCTCAAGGAAATTGCTATTAATATTCATCCTATGTGGTTAATAGAAGAAAAGGCTATAATTTTACGTGTAGAGGTTTGGTTTAAACCCCCTAGTGCTCCACTAGTAATTGATAGAATAATAATGATTATGGAAAATGTAGTTAATGATAAGCAATAGGAAATTACTATAAATGGAGCTAGCTTTTGTCATGTTAATAAAGTGAATGAATTTAGCCAAGACAACCCTTCTATTACTTCTGGGAATCAAAAGAAAAAGGGGCCTGCTCCCATTTTTAATAGGATAGCTGAAGATAGGGCTTGGTTAATAAATGAAGTGGGAAAAAGAGGGAAGTGATTGAGTGTAATAAAAAGAAGAAGAGTTGATGAAGCTAGGGCTTGAATAATAAAGTATTTAATAGATGAATCGGTTGATAGAACATTTGGCTTTCTTATAATTAAAGGGATAAAAGATAAGAGGTTAATTTCTAATCCTATTCATACCCCGAACCAGGAAGAGGCAGAAATAGATATAATTGAACCAATGATTAAAGATAAAACAAATACTAAGTTAGTAGAATTTAGTTGAATTAAAAAGAAGAGGATTTAACCTCTATAGACGGGGTATGAACCCATTAGCTTATTTAGCTTATCTTCTTACATTTAAGTGTATGAAGCACGTGAATTTTTGATGTTTAAGGGAGAAGTTTAATTCTTCTAAATGTAATAAGAGTAAGGCTAACTTACATGATTTATCCTATCAAGATAACCCTTTATTCAGGCATCTTATT